TGAAAATGACTCATTTAATTTTAATAAATTATTACTTTTATAACTATAAAAAATTTTTCTAAATGTAATGACTAGAAGTGCTACGGATAATAATGATCCACAAAGAAGAGCCGCATAGCTCAATATCATCATACTTACGTGCATTATTAACCACTCCGATTGTAGAGCAGGTACTAATATTGCGGGTTTACGTATTTCAGTTAAAAGACCCGAAGTAGCAAAGCCTTGGGTAAAAATAGTACTTGAGGCAGTTATTGTGGTTAAATAATTTTTTCTTATTTTGAAATAAGGGACTATATGAATAAGGGAGAAACTCCATGAAAGAAAGATTAATGATTCATATAAATCACTTAGTGGGAAATGGCCCGAATAAATCCAACGAGTGATTAATAATCCTGTTAGACATAAAAAAGTAACTATCATCCCCTTTTCTGACGAATCATATGGTTTTATGATTTCATTGCCCAATAAGGTTATCAAATTAATTGTAATTACAATTGAAACAATCGAAAAGGAAATATGAGTGAATATATGCTCTAAAGTTGAAAATATCATAAAAATGAAAAAAGGGAGGGAATCCCCTAAATTAATATTAATTAAGAATTATAAATCGGGAATTGAATTTATTTTTATTATAGGATCTATTGGGTCTGTTTTAGAAGATGGCATGCCGCCACTCGGACTCGAACCGAGATGCTCTAGCACTGCTTCCTAAGAGCAGCGTGTCTACCGATTTCACCATAGCGGCTTGCTCGAACTAATAATAGCCTATTTATATTCAATCGTCGAGATTGAACAAGTCAATTCAATCAAATAAGTTTTTTAGTAAAGATTCAAATTGATAAAAAAAATGAGTTCAAAAGTCAATTTGAAGGTTCATTAGTTTCATTTCTTTTTAGGGTGTCCGGTTTATTTCTCTTTTATCTTAGGGCTTTGACGTAGTTTATCCTATTCTAAAATCCAACTTTTGCAAGTAGATAATTCTCTCGATAAAAGAAAAAAACTGTTTTCATTTTTTTACTTTTATTGATACTTCATTATTTCTCGTTTATCTGATTTCATAAATTTCAAACAAAAAATAAATTTTATCAATGAATATGAATCCAAAATAACCATATTTTGGATTACTCCAAATTGACACATTAGTTGTACATAATATCTCAACAATGAAGTTCTTTTATTGATTGGGCTCAAAATTGGAGATATATGGTAAATACATTCCATATAGTAATTTATAAAAATTATAAATTAATCAGAAAGTTATCCAAAATTTTTTAACATGGAATCCATTAGTTTCAACAATCCATTTATTTGAACTAAAAATCTTATATCTGCCCTTCTCGAGAAAGAGAAAAATTTTTCATTTTTGTAAAGGTCGATGGGGAAAATAAGACTCCCCACCACAAAAATCTTAGTGAAAATCTACTACAAAGAAATAAAAAAATCTTGTATTTTTTTCTTTATTCTGCTTTTTTTTTAGAATTCAGCAAACAGAAGAATTCTTTTTTTTTAGACATCTTATAAGATGGAAACCTGGTCTATTTCATATTGATTAGAATAGGGACTGCCAATTGTGAATTTGATATTAACAAATTATTGAGCCAATTTTTGAATCAAATCCATTCCGATTATTCCAATAGTTTAGGACTTATTTGTTTGTCGTACAAAAAAACTTTTTGAATTCCCGGTAGAAAGAGATTTCCCTAATGACAAAGCTTTTAACGCCGCCCAATATCCTTTCCTTTTCCAAATATTTTTACGAATACGCTTTTTTGATATAGAAGTACGTTTTTTTGGAACTGCCATTTTAAAATCATTGTTATAGTTGGATGTGAAAGACATCTATTGTTCAAAACAAATTATTATTTATTTTTCATTATCTATTTTTTCTAGAAATAATATTCTCTTCATAAAAAAGAAATATAGATATGTGAAAGATCCGTGAAAATGGGATCAAAAATTACTCGAAATAACAAAATTTTGATTCCATACAATATTCTAAAACCAAAAATTTTTGGTTTGGAACTCTTAGTTCTCGTTCTTTATCTCTCAAATTTATATCTTTAGAATCTGCAGAATCTGCTAGGTCATAGAAATCAAACTTAATGATTTAATAAAATAAAGAAAGAACCTAAAAGACCTTGATTTGCGTCATTCTATACTTTATTTACATTTAATAAAATCCCTCAAAGGATTGTAAACTAAGGATATCTGATTTGATAAAAAAATATCTCAATCGTTTTTTAGCCTTTCTCGATAAAAAAAAGTTCATTTTAGATCTATAATATTCTAACGTTTACTAAGAAATCGTTTTGATTGAAATGGAAAACAATCAATCCCATAATGAATTAGTTAATGAGTTGAAAGAAACTAACTAAAATCAAGAGTTTTTATTTCATTAGACCTATGACCTTAGTTAATCCTATAATTCATATCAGCATCAAGTACTCTTTTTATTGTAATTTTTTATCCTTGCTCTGCTCTATGAATATAAATTATT